AGTTGTCTCATGCCATAAATAAACCCGGACACTCAAGAAATCCGTTGGACAAGCAGATTCACATCTCTTACAACCTACACAGTCCTCTGTTCTTGGAGCAGGAGCAATTTGCTTAGCTTTACATCCGTCCCAAGGTATCATTTCCAATACATCTGTGGGGCAGGCTCGTACACATTGAGTACACCCTATACATGTATCATAAATCTTTACTGAATGTGACATTGGATCTATCAATTTTTTGAACGTTATCAATTTTCGATCTGGTAAAATCAGTAGTAACTGAATCATATATTGTAGACACCAGACGAATCAGTGGTTTACCAGAATTTTTTTTAATTGAATAATCAATCTACTTCTGGATCTGGTCATGAGAATGAGAGAGGTCCAAGATACTTTGATTTATTACGTTTCAGCAAACATGGTCATACGAGTTATACACGGCACGCTAATTCTAATTGGTAAATATTCTATATATCTGTCTTTATTTATATCATTACGACTATTTATTCAACAAATTCGATTGATTGATACGAGTTGATTTTCTGTTACGATAGATCGACGAAACAATAGCTGGCCCAATAGCTGCTTCAGCGGCTGCAATAGCTATAACAAAAATCGAGAAAATGTCTCCTTTTAATTGTCGACTATCAAATAAATCAGAAAATGTTACGAGATTTAGATTAACCGCATTCAGTATAAGCTCAAGACACATAAGCGCTCTAACCATGTTTCGGCTTGTGATCAATCCATAAATACCGATAGAAAATAAATAGGCACTCAAAATAAGTACATGCTCGGTCATCATTGACCAACTCCTCATCAATTGAGATTGATTTCAATATGAACAACAATACAATTTAACCGATTTGATTGACTAGAATATAACAAGTACGGAAAAAAGGAAGGTATTAGTAATGGATCGAACTCAAACCCATTCAATTTAATATATGAACAATAGAATATCAAAATGGAACTGAAGGGAAATTGATGTCATAATAATAACACAGAACAAAACACGGCCTTATTTATTTTATTTGATTTTTTATTTCTAATTCTAAGTATTTATTACTGACGAGCCATAGCAATTGCACCTATCAAAGCAACTAAAAGAATTATAGAAATGAGTTCAAATGGAAGATAAAAATCTGTTGATAAATGAATTCCAATTTGTTGAACGTTACTTGTCAGGTCCTGCTCTATAATCTGGTTTGATCTTGTAGTCCAAATAATCCCGTACCATGATGTATCTGAGATAGTAGTAATTAGTGAAAAAAGAATACTTGTACAAACCAGTGAAGTAACTCCATCTCCAACTGTCCAAAGATATAAATCCTTGTAATATTCTGAACCATTCATGAACATAACAGCAAATACGATTAAGACATTTACGGCTCCCACGTAAATAAGGAGCTGTGCAGCAGCTACAAAATAGGAGTTAGATGGAATATGGAATAAGGATATACAAACAAGAACCAATCCTAATGAAAAGGCAGAATAAATTGGATTGGTAAGTAATACTACCCCTAGGCCTCCTAATATAAGACCTAATCCTAGAAATACTAAAAGAATATCATGTATTGATCCAGGTAAATCCATTATGTGTAAAATAAGAGATAAATAAGTTGAAATATTTCATTTTCATGACCTTACTGACCGGACCAGGAAAAAAGAGGTTACCCTATCTTTCTTTTTTTTTTTTCTTGTATATGCCTAATTGAATTGAATCTTAATGTGGTGTGGATTGATGTAGATACAGTTATTGGACCAATCCCGCTTTTGTATCCGAAAGAGTAGTTGAAATTTGATATTTCGAAATCATCACGGATATATGAATCTATTCTAAATCCAAATCAAGCCGTGATTCTCACCAATCAATAGTTATGTTTTGTAGTTACTAACCAACCAAAATGAAAGAAACTTCGCTTCTTTAGATCAAAACGGAATCTTAGTAATTGGTAATTGTTCTTGAATCAAGGGGGTTATCCGTGGCTATTTTTATTTGAGTCGAATTCATAATTGTTCGAATTGTGTAATCGCCAATTACTGACATTGGTAACCGACCCAAAGCAATTTGATTATAATTCAATTCGTGACGATTGTAAGTAGAAAGTTCATATTCTTCAGTCATTGATAAACAGTTTGTTGGACAATACTCGACGCAGTTACCACAAAATATACAGATTCCGAAATCAATACTATAATTAAGCAATCGTTTCTTTCTAATATCTGTTTCCAATCTCCAATCAACAACGGGTAGATCTATGGGGCATACACGAACACATACTTCACAAGCAATGCATTTATCAAATTCAAAGTGGATTCGACCGCGGAAACGCTCTGATGTGATCGATTTTTCATAAGGATATTGAATAGTTACAGGTAAACGATTCGCGTGGGATAAGGTAATCATGAAACTTTGACCAATGTACCTCGCAGCTCGTACTGTTTGTTGACCATAATTCATGAACCCGGTCACCATAGGGAACATATCGTGGATATC